TCTTTCTCTCTTCTTTCAAACAAATTGAAATGATTGAAGTTTTTCTATTTGGAATCGTGTTAGGCCTAATTCCTATTACTTTGGCCGGATTATTCGTAACTGCATATTTACAATACAGACGCGGTGATCAGTTGGACCTTTAATTGAGTAACATCTCTTTTTTTGATTGACCTCCTTCTTAATCTCCGGGAGGTCAAATTCAGGTTGCAGTTCAAGTTAGTGAAGGTATTTTATTGTGATTTGGCATTACAAGAACAGAATCACGCTCTGTAGGATTTGAACCTACGACATCGGGTTTTGGAGACCCACGTTCTACCGAACTGAACTAAGAGCGCTTTCTTATGACAGGAGATACGACTATTCTCAAGAAAAGAATTCTTTTTGTACTCCCAATCCATCTTGGATGGATATAGTATCCTAAAATGATGGATTATGTCCAATTTTAATCGATCTCAATTGACCTCTCGTTACTGTCCATAGGAGAAGTAATAGGTAGGGATGACAGGATTTGAACCCGTGACATTTTGTACCCAAAACAAACGCGCTACCAAGCTGCGCTACATCCCTTTCTTTCAATTGTTGTACAGTGTCATTGTAGAGAATCCTTGTCTTGTTTTCCACATCGTTATTTCCTCTATCTATCTAGAATTTCTCTTGCCATTTCTTCTTTTTCGTCTCATATAATAAAAAAGAATTATATACATACCCAACGTATAAAGGAATGAATATTTATTCAGTAATGCTCGGGAAGAAGAGTTCGCCTTTTTCTGGTTTAGGGACAGGTAGATCTCATCTATCGGATCGTTGTATATATCCATTTTAGTTAGGGATTCCTCGTACAAACAAATACAAGTGATCTTTAACTACACATGCATCTGACCATATATGTATTACAATAAAGAAGGAGGATTTTCAATGCGAGATATAAAAACATATCTCTCCACGGCACCTGTGCTAGCTACTCTATGGTTCGGGTCTTTAGCAGGTCTATTGATAGAGATCAATCGTTTATTCCCAGATGCGTTGACATTCCCTTTTTTTTCATTCTAGTTATTGGCATGGGAAGGGATCAAGAAGATTCGAGATACAAGAAATTCTCTGTGACTAATCCCCCCCTTTTTTCAGTTATTTAGGATAGGAAAGAAAGAGAAAGAATAAAAGTGGATTGAACCTCAGTGAAACTTGGGTTCAGGATAGAACTAATAGAGGAAGAACAGGAATAGAAATGTGGGTTGAGGGCAAGCTGTTCCAGATCATACAAGATAGTAAATGAAATACTGGGATTGGGAATAATTGATAAGTTAGAAATAGTTGTATTACTTATTATTTTATTTGGATTTTATTACTTTATTGATTGCAACGAAATCTTTCCTAATTGAATTGGATTTCGAGTTAGCAGCTTCTCTTCTATTTTTTTTTCTTCCTTTCTTCTTCTTTGGTTCGAATCGAAAACAGAAGAATTGAGTAAATCCAAAGGGGGTTCATGGCCAAGGGTAAAGATGTCAGAGTCATAATTATTTTGGAATGTACCGGTTGTGCCCGAAATGGTTTGAATAAAGAATCGAGGGGCATTTCCAGATATATTACTCAAAAAAATCGACACAATACACCTAGTCGATTAGAATTGAAAAAATTCTGTTCTTATTGTTACAAGCATACGATTCATGCGGAGATAAAGAAATAGATCGAATGGAACGCATGCGCTACTCTTCCAAGGAAGAAATTACATATATGTATATATACAAATCAAGTCCTATTTCGATCGGATCCGAAATGAATGAAGAAATAGGATTTTAGAGATAAGGAATAGGAATAAACCATGGATAAATCCAAGCGACCTTTTCGTAAATCCAAGAGATCTTTTCGTAGGCGTTTGCCCCCAATTGGATCGGGGGATCGAATTGATTATAGAAACATGAGTTTAATTAGTCAATTTATTAGTGAACAAGGAAAAATATTATCTAGACGAGTGAATAGATTGACCTTGAAACAACAACGATTAATTACTATTGCTATAAAACAAGCTCGTATTTTATCTTCGTTACCCTTTCTTAATAATGAGAAACAGTTTGAGAGAACCGAATCGATCCCTAGAAATACCGGTCCTAGAACCAGAAAATAATAAATAAGTCTATTCCTCAATCGAATCAAAACTCTAATTAATTGGAACTCAGATTGATGTTTTGTTCGAAAAAGCCGAGAGATTTTCGCGTCATAATAATAAAAAAAAAGATTTCTTCTTACCTCATTCTTTTTTTTTATTGAAACGTGTTCGTTCATTCCTACTACTGATCTTATCATATTCATTTCTACTCTATCTTCCCGGAGTTCATTCTCCGGGGAACTCCCTTCCCTCCGTTTAAAGCATTCCGCTTTCAATCTCCTTATTTGAGAATCTCATTGGAAATTGTGTCAAGACAATTCCTATTTGATATAGCTATTTGTGCAAGTATTTTACGATTAAGAAGCAACCGCTTCTTGTACAGATCATGTATTAATCTACTATAACTATAGGATACCCTATTTTCGCGAGTTACTGCATTTATGCGAGTGATCCACAAACGACGAAAATCTCTCTTTCGCCTGTCTCTATCCCGCTGAGTGGAAACCAAAGCTCTCATTTTCTGTTGAGTAATAGTTCGAGTAAGTCTTGAATGAGCCCCTCGAAAGGTTGATGCAAATAAACGAATTTTTGTTCGACGTCGCCGAGCTATATATCCTCGTCTAATTCTGGTCATTGAATCAAATGAAACTTTGCTGAATAACTAATTGATTTCTTTCAGTCATTCTTTTCCCTCTCTTTAGTAATAACAAAACGGATTCTTCTGATGTATGAAATCCAAATTCCAATGGCTTTTGCTACTATAACCTTCCCAACCACGATTTTTTTTTATTTCTTCTGGTCATTTCACCCCCCCCAAAAAAAAAATTGTACGGATATTAGGTATAAAATAAATAGTAATAAATGGGTGAATAGTGGCTTCCATCGTTTCTATGGTTACTTCTTAAACGGTGAGGTCCTTTCTATACACCGGAGCCCCTTCTCTCATTTAATCAATGTTATTGGTAACTTTAACTTGTACAGTTCACGCTCTTTGGCTCTACCTATGAATTATCCAGTAATAGGCCCTTTCACAATGAGATCTATCCATACAGTGACGGCATTTAATTATGAAGGTTAATAGGTAGCTGACCCTGTTAGTCCGTTCTTGCTACAGTAGGAGCATAATCTTTCTGCTTCTTAAATACCATTTACCCCGCTTAATGGGATAACCATTTGCTACCAATGGGGAATTGCTTTTCATCTCAAATCGAGGTGATTGGATTTGCACCAATGGAAACCATAAATTCCATACACAATAGAGGTATATGAGAGATCTTTATTTTTAGATAGCGAATGGGGTTCTTCCATTCTATCCTATTCATTGGTACGGGTACGGTTCTTTGATACTGGAAAAATCGTCTCATTTGTTCTAACTCATACCATGATCTGAACGAGTCGCACATACACCCTAGTACATGTTCCTCGACGCTGAGGACATCCTCGAAGAGCAGGGGATTTCGTGACATTTCGGATTGGCTGTCTTGTGTTTCTAATAAGTTGTTTAATAGTTGGCATGCCGAATCATACACAGAATGGGCTGGTTTAGATCGATCCTAACCGGATGATTATGAATTACTTCCATTTACAATTTGATCCAGGTAAGAAGATAAAAGATCAAATCACAGTTCATTCCAATTATGATTCGAAATGGAATCACAGATTTATGCGGAATCCCCGGTATTTTCGATCGCTACAAGATCAACAATGCCGTGAGCTTGGGCTTCTGTTGCTGACATAAAAACATCCCTTTCCATGTCTTCGGATACAACCCACAAAGGATTGCCCGTTCTTTGTACATAAACCCTTGTGAGGGTTTCGCGGAGTTTCAGTAGTTCTTCCGCTTCCAGGATAAATTCTCCTGTGGGTGCCTCATAAAAAGAACTAGCAGGTTGGTGGATCATAACCCTGATGATATAAGACAATGAACGATTCCTCTATCTCGCACAATTGGGCCAAGGGATAAAGAATAAAAAGAAGAAAAAAAAAAAGATAGAATTGAACAACCGTACAGGCATCTTTTGTGCATTGCATACGGCTCTGCAATGGAATTTCTTTTTCCCTTCTGTCATCGAAGAAATAGAGAAATAGAATCCATCAGACCCGGATCCTGATCCATTTACCATCCTTCCTTTCGGAGGAGTCAAAAATAAATACTATGATGGTTCCGTTGCTTTATATATTTATCTCGTCTGTGATTTAGCAATCCCAAAGTTTCTTTCTGATCTGATCAAATAAGGAAAAAAGAATCTTTTTTTTTTTTTGATTTTCACACTCTTTCGTAACATGAATATTGGAAAGAGACTTCTGACAAAAAGTTTGTGACGCTGAAATGTACCCCGATACATAAGATCAAATCGGAAATAACCTTTGCTTCATACTACTATCTCGATACATAATCTCATGTTATAAAAAAACAATACTAGTTTGCTCATATCGAACCCGAAATGCCATGCTATTATTACTTATTATTCATATTCCATATGGCGAAGGCACAGTCTTCTTTTTTCTCTCAAATAAAAAACTCATTGGCGCCAAGCGTGAGGGAATGCTAGACGTTTAGTAATTTCTCCTCCGACCAGGATGAAAGATCCCATTGAAGCGGCTAATCCCATGCATATTGTATGCACATCGGGTGACACAAATTGCATAGTGTCATAAATAGCTATTCCTGGGATTACCCATCCGCCAGGAGAGTTTATAAACAAATAAAGATCCTTGGTATCATCCTCTATGGTGAGATATACCATGAGACCAACAAGTTGATTCGAGATCTCGCTATCAACTTCTTGGCCTAAAAAAAGTAATCTTTCTCGATGAAGTCGGTTGATTAGGACAAAGTTGTATCCCTTAAGAACCGCACACGCACCTTTGGATGCATACGGTTCAAAAAATAAAAATTGAGAAAAAAATCAATGTGTCGATTCGAGCCCTCTTTCTTTTTTCGTAGCAGGCTTTTTCCTAATGAAGGGGCTTTTTCTTCCATTTTTCAAGAAACATGAGTTTTGACTTGCTTCCGAATTCACTGAACTTATCGAACTAACCTCTCATTGATGTATTGCTTCATCGAAATCCAAATCACGATGTAATTTTCTTGTTCCCGAATGGGTCTCTTCAACTCTTTTTTTTAGGTTTAGGCTCTACTCCGGGTAAAGATCTGCCCGAATTTGATTTGCACATATAGGACAAATGATCCCAGCACCACTTCTTTTTGCTACGACTTTTTTTTTTCAATTTCTTTCATTTTCATGCCTTCCACCCAATATTCGATGGATTTATCATATTACTCCATTGATTGGCAGTTTGAGATCACTCATATGGTATAAAGAAATCATTTAGGATAGAGTGGTAATCATACATAGATTACCAATTTGGTATTTTCTTAACGGAGCCTGTATACTTCATTTTATTGGTCCAAGCCAACCATAAATTCTTTTAATTGAGAATATCGATCCCCAACCAAATAAATTGATCTAATTGTACTTCACGCTCCGAATTATTGATGGTTCAATCAATCTTTCTTGGGCGAAACAGAGGATATCTCGATCGGGGGAGAGAACGGGGAAATCCCGTATGACCCAATATGTCTGACAAGTCGCACTATACGTCAACCCAAACCGCATCTTCCTCTCCAGGACTCCGAAAAGGTACTTTTGGAACACCAATGGGCATTAAATTCAAAAGGGAGTTAAGTACTCTACTTCACTTTGATGTGGAAACGTAATAAACAATTGGGGTTATTGTCTTCAGAATATTGCCGTTTATCGTATTTTATCTATAGATTGTAAGGTTTCATGGAGAAATACCGAATGAATAAAGGAAAGTTCTTACGAACAGATCGTTCGAACGATGAACAAGTATCTATACATTCGTTCCCCAAAAATGGGACTAATTCCCCATTGCGTATTGGTACTTATTGGGTATAGAATAGATCTGCTTCTCTTTGTTCCTACGAACAGAATTGTTCAATTATTACCAACGGAACCAAATAAACATTAACCCTTGTTTTGAGATAATCCACTGAAAGGGTGAGGTCCATAGCATAGTCTTTTCCAATGCGATAAAGTTACATAGTGTCTATTTTTTCTTTGATAAAGGGGTATTTTCATGGGTTTGCCTTGGTATCGTGTTCATACCGTCGTATTGAATGATCCTGGTCGGTTGCTTTCTGTCCATATAATGCATACAGCTCTAGTTTCTGGTTGGGCCGGTTCGATGGCTCTATACGAATTAGCAGTTTTTGATCCCTCTGACCCTGTTCTTGATCCAATGTGGAGACAAGGTATGTTCGTTATACCCTTCATGACTCGTTTAGGAATAACCAATTCATGGGGTGGTTGGAGTATCACAGGAGGAACTATAACGAATCCGGGTATTTGGAGTTACGAAGGTGTGGCCGGGGCACATATTGTGTTTTCTGGCTTGTGCTTCTTAGCAGCTATCTGGCATTGGGTATATTGGGACCTAGAAATATTCTGTGATGAACGTACAGGAAAACCCTCTTTGGATTTGCCCAAGATCTTTGGAATTCATTTATTTCTTTCAGGGGTGGCTTGCTTTGGGTTTGGCGCATTTCATGTAACAGGTTTGTATGGTCCCGGAATATGGGTGTCCGACCCTTATGGCCTAACCGGAAAAGTACAACCTGTAAATCCGGCGTGGGGCGCGGAAGGTTTTGATCCTTTTGTTCCGGGAGGAATAGCCTCTCATCATATTGCAGCAGGTACATTGGGCATATTAGCGGGTCTATTCCATCTTAGTGTCCGCCCACCCCAACGTCTATACAAAGGATTACGTATGGGCAATATTGAAACTGTCCTTTCTAGTAGTATCGCTGCTGTCTTTTTTGCAGCTTTCGTTGTTGCTGGAACTATGTGGTATGGCTCAGCAACTACCCCGATCGAATTATTTGGTCCCACTCGTTATCAGTGGGATCAGGGATACTTCCAGCAAGAAATATATCGAAGAGTTGGCGCCGGACTAGCCGAAAATCTAAGTTTATCGGAAGCTTGGTCTAAAATTCCCGAAAAATTAGCTTTTTATGATTACATCGGCAATAATCCAGCGAAGGGTGGATTATTCAGAGCAGGCTCAATGGACAACGGGGATGGAATAGCTGTTGGATGGTTAGGACACCCCGTTTTTAGAGATAAAGAAGGGCATGAGCTTTTTGTGCGTCGTATGCCTACTTTTTTTGAAACATTTCCGGTAGTTTTGGTAGACGGAGACGGAATTGTGAGAGCCGATGTTCCTTTTCGAAGGGCGGAATCGAAGTATAGTGTCGAACAAGTGGGTGTAACTGTTGAGTTCTATGGCGGCGAACTCAATGGAGTCAGCTATAGCGATCCTGCTACTGTGAAAAAATATGCTAGACGTGCCCAATTGGGTGAAATTTTTGAATTAGATCGTGCTACTTTGAAATCCGATGGTGTTTTTCGGAGCAGTCCAAGGGGTTGGTTCACTTTTGGACATGCTACGTTTGCTTTGCTCTTCTTTTTCGGACACATTTGGCATGGCGCTAGAACCTTGTTCAGAGATGTTTTTGCTGGTATTGACCCAGATTTGGATGCTCAAGTGGAATTTGGAGCATTCCAAAAACTTGGAGATCCAACTACAAGAAGACAAGTAGTCTGATACAACATTGCTCTGGTATTTTTCGCCTCTCTATTTGATTTTTTGGATTTGACATAAGATAAGGTACCATAGAAATCTTGATTTCAATCATCGCCCTTTCTTTGCTCTTGCCCTTTCTTTATCCGGGAAATGATCCCAAACAAACAGGTGTGGAAGCTATAATTGTAAACCACGATCGAATCTATGGAAGCATTGGTTTATACATTCCTGTTAGTCTCGACTTTAGGGATAATTTTTTTCGCTATCTTTTTTCGAGAACCGCCTAAAGTCCCGACTAAAAAGATGAAATGATTTTTCATTATCTTAGTAATGAGCCCCCATATGGGGGCTCATTACTTCAATTAGTCCCCGTGTTCCTCAAATGGATCTCTTAGTTGTTGAGAGGGTTGCCCAAAAGCGGTATATAGGGCGTACCCCGTAAAGCTTACAAGTGAACCAGATATGGAGATGGCGACTAAGGTTGCTGTTTCCATTATTAGATAATTTCAAGACCACGATGGATCTACGCTACGATAAGATCGTTTATTTACAACGGAATAGTATACAAAGTCAACAGATCTCAACCAATGCAATAGGATTTATGGCTACACAAACTGTTGAGGGTAGTTCTAGATCTGGGCCAAGACGGACTCTTACAGGGGATTTATTGAAACCATTGAATTCGGAATATGGTAAAGTGGCTCCTGGATGGGGAACCACCCCATTTATGGGTGTCGCAATGGCTTTATTTGCCATATTCCTATCTATTATTTTGGAGATTTATAATTCTTCCGTTTTGTTGGATGGAATTTCAACGAGTTAGGTCCATAAGAACCATCAAGTCCTAGCTTTTCAATCAAAAATGAATCACTTAGGACTTGGTTTTCTAGGCCATTCTGGTAGTTCGACCGTGGAATTCCGTTGTTTCGGTATTTCGGGAATATGAGTGTGTGACTTGTTATAATTGATCCTATTGATAGTACAGAGAATAGATCTGTCATCTCGATAAAGATGGTTCTGCCTCGTCGGATATTCATTTGAGTATCTGGAGCACGGAATATATGGAATAGATCAAGAAATATTTGAACTATGATTCATACCTGCTATATCAGACCTCGCGACCGGACTCCAAAAATTTTCAAACAAAGAGTCATAAATTGAACGATTTTTCTTCCTTCAGAATAATGAGGATAAATTTTTCTCTGGATTTTGAATCATTACATCCATTCATTGAATAAGTGATGCTCAAATAGTTCTTGCTCATAGAACTTTTGGTCTTAGCTTGGGGATTTTTATTGAATCATCGTGGTTATAGTATGAATCTGAGGTTTCAATCGATTCATAGGGTCTCAACAAGAGAATTCCTATTATATCAATAGTAAACAAAACATAAATCTGCATTACGCACAAACAAAAACAAGAAATTCAATAACAAAGAAATAGGAGAATAGAAGATTCAAGAGGCCTATAACGATCAAGATAAAGACAAATGAGCCAACTTGATATTTTGGCATTATCATCACACCAAAGAAGAGATTCTGGATTTGAGTTCCTTCGTATCTTCGGGGACGATTGAATCAAGTGTATAGGAAGTTTCCAACTTTCTATTACATGTCCATTGCAATCAGTATTGGGGTGTTTCTGCTTGAGCCGTACGAGATGAAATTCTCATATACGGTTCTCAGAGGGGGAGTCCTCTTGGTTTACCTATCTCAATAAAGTATATGATTGGTTCGAGGAGCGTCTCGAGATTCAGGCGATTGCAGATGATATAACTAGTAAATATGTTCCTCCTCATGTTAACATATTTCATTGTCTAGGAGGGATCACACTTACTTGTTTTTTAGTACAAGTAGCTACGGGTTTTGCTATGACTTTTTACTACCGTCCGACTGTTACAGAGGCTTTTGCCTCTGTTCAATACATAATGACTGAAGCCAACTTTGGTTGGTTAATCCGATCGGTTCATCGATGGTCAGCAAGTATGATGGTCCTAATGATGATCCTACACGTATTTCGTGTGTATCTCACAGGTGGATTTAAAAAACCTCGCGAATTGACTTGGGTTACGGGTGTAGTTCTGGCTGTATTGACTGCATCTTTTGGTGTAACTGGTTATTCCTTACCTTGGGACCAAATTGGTTATTGGGCGGTAAAAATCGTGACAGGTGTACCTGAAGCTATTCCTGTAATAGGATCACCCTTGGTAGAGTTATTACGTGGAAGTGCTAGTGTGGGCCAATCCACTTTGACCCGTTTTTATAGTTTACACACTTTTGTATTACC